ACATAAAAACAGACTAATTGGAAAAAATGTGGTGTCCCTCTTTTGGACAAAGATGAAATGAAATAGTTGAATCAGATTAGATTTCATTCCAATTTCGTAGTATACCAATGACTATTACTATTTCATCTAAGTTGAATAACCAAGTTTCCTATGGATTTTGATAACTCAAGAAGTTTTGATTTGGTTATGATCCAAAAAGGAAAAGAATGGAATAATCATTCCATGAGAAAATCAAATTCAAATAAAATCCTTTTTGTTTGCATAACGTGTATGTGCCACACCATACAATTGAAATAGAAAGATTCGTCGGACGATTCATGAATTCCATGGGTTAGCTGATGAAAGAAGTTTTTGGTGATCAATATGAAATTGGAAAAGAAATTTCTTCTTATGGAACCATCGGGCGGTCATACATGATCATACATGTACTACAATTAACTACAATTAAGATGAAGGACTCGCTATTCATTCGGGTTTTGGTCAAGAATAACATTCTGTAGGAGAGATGGCCGAGTGGTTAAAGGCGTAGCATTGGAACTGCTATGTAGACTTTTGTTTACCGAGGGTTCGAATCCCTCTCTCTCCGTTTCTTTTCATCCATCAACGTTACCGACTACAATGTATCAAATAAAATAAGAATTGATATCATTATTCTAATGATAAGACCCTTATTTAATAGACATTCTCTATCCCTAATTAATCCCTGTGATAGGTAAAATACAAATAGAGATATCGTATTGATATTGAAAAGAAGAAAAGGAATCCTATCGCCGATCTTTTTTTGATACGTGAATGAGACAGGGCACGAGGTACTCTATTTACTTCAGCGAAAAGAGTCAAAATTGGTATGAACCTTGCTTTTTTCTTTTCGTTAGAATCAAGTCTGACGGGAATAATATTCTACGACCAACAACTCATTTATTTTCAGACCGATCCATTTACTATCTATTATTTGATTTACAAATCCTTTATATTGTAAGGAGTCAATAGTCAAATGGTTTGGCAATTCCCCGTGGGGGGATGAAACAAGATAATTTTGAATCAGAGCTTTCGATCTTTCTTTATCTTTCGTAGTAATAATATCTCGGGGCTTGCAACGATAACTTGGTATATCCACTATACGACCATTAACTAAAATGTGTCTATGGTTAACTAATTGTCTGGCTCCAGGAATGGTCGAAGCCATACCTAATCGAAAAAGGATGTTATCCAAACGCATCTCAAGTAGTTGTAGTAAAACCCGGCCTGTTGACCCTTTGGCTTTTCCAGCAATATGCACATATTTAAGTAATTGTCGCTCTGTCAGACCATAATAAAAACGCAATTTCTGTTTCTCTTCTAAACGAATACGATATTGTGATCTTTTTCCAGAGCGCAATTGGGTTTGAAGATCACTTCTGGATCTGGGTCTTTTACTAGTTAGTCCCGGTAAAGCCCCCAGCCGGCGTATTTTTTTGAAACGAGGTCCTCGGTAACGAGACATATAAAGGCTCCTTTTTGATTCACTTTCATTTGACAAAAAAATATAAATTCAGACTGAACTAAAGGATCAACAAAGCAAAACTCAATTTACTAAAGTCCTACAAAACAGAATAAAATAAATCTTATCAATATTCGGATTTTTTGTATATATAGGAAATTCAAGCGAAGGTTACGTTTTCCAATTTCTTCTGTAGAGATCTAATTGTTCTAGTCAACTTTTTTATTCATAGCTATAGCTGCAAGTTACCATGACATAATAGATCGGTGACCCAGCATTTAGAGAAAGCGAGAGTAGAGATTTTCAATCATAGAAATCAAAAAATTGATAAAGAAAAAGAGCCGGCTATCGGAATCGAACCGATGACCATCGCATTACAAATGCGATGCTCTAACCTCTGAGCTAAGCGGGCGAATATAAGAGCAATAGTGTATAGGAAACTATCGGATCTTAGCTATCACCTAGTGATTCTTCTTCTTTTTTTAATTTCTTGATTTGATTATTTCAATTTCTTCTATTTATTAGTTTATTAGTTATATATCTTAGTTAGATAATAGAAATTCAATTCCATCTATATAGGATATATGAATTAGATGATATATATGAAAATAAGATATCAATATATCAATGGAATTAGGATTTGAAATGAAAAAAAAAAAGGATGAATATCGACCGTTCCACTATTTCAAACTGCACTTTAAAAATGAGGGAGGAGGAAAGTCACATATATATGTGGGATATATCTATCCATATTGAATTGCGGATACATCAATGATAGAATCATTTCGTATTTAAACAAAGAGGTTTTCATCCAATAGAGATGAAATGATAGAATATAGAATAGGGGGTGGGCAAAAAAAGAAAATAGCAGCATACACTTTTTCGATATAGGAATCATTACCTAATGATTCCAATAGTGCCAAGATAAATGAAAAGAGGTGGATGGAATTACCCTTGTCTCAAAGGAAAGGGGATATGGCGAAATTGGTAGACGCTACGGACTTGATTGGATTGAGCCTTGGTATGGAAACCTGCTAAGTGGTAACTTCCAAATTCAGAGAAACCCTGGAACTAAAAATGGGCAATCCTGAGCCAAATCTTTGTTTTGAGAGAAAAGATGGAAAATGAGAATAATGAGAATAAAAGGGATAGGTGCAGAGACTCAATGGAAGCTGTTCTAACGAATGAAATTGACTACGTTACGTTAGTAGCTAAAATCCTTCTATTGAAATGACAGAAAGGAGAACTTTATATACCTAATACGTACGTATACATACTGACATAGCAAACGATTAATCACAACCCAAATCTTCTATCGAATCCTATCCTCTATAATAGGAAAATAGAAATAGAAGATTTCTATTCTAGAGTATTATTCTAATATTCTAGAATAGAGAATATATATAGAATTAGAATACTATTTCTATATTCTTAATTCTTATTTCTATTTTATATTAATAGAATTTATATTATTATATAATATTTAATATAATATATAATACTATAAATATGAGTAATAGTATGATATGGGATAAGGATCTATAGAAACCCTCTATTTCTATTCTCTATTAATTAGATTAATTAGAATGATAGAGATCAAAAAATATATGAAGAAATGAAGAGTTATTGTGAATCAATTCCAATTGAAGTTGAAAAAAGAATCGAATTCAAATATTCAGTGATCAAATGATTCATTCTAGAGTTTGCTAGATCTTTTGAAGATTAATCGGACGAGAATAAAGAGAGAGTCCTATTTTACATGTCAATACCGACAACAATGAAATTTATAGTAAGAGGAAAATCCGTCGAACTTTTCAATCGTGAGGGTTCAAGTCCCTCTATCCCCAATAAAAAGCCCATTTTACTTCCTCGCTCTTTATTTATCCTCATCCTCTTTCTTTTTTGTTCATCAGTGGCTCTGGATCAGTTTAAACAAAATGAAATATCTTTCTCATTTCATTCACTCTGTTCTTTCACAAAAGGATCCGAATAGAAATCCTCGTATCTTCTTCCAATCCAATCTCATTTGTTTTGTATAGTACGATATGAACATATATATGTTCAAGGAATTTCCGTTATTGAATCATTCATAGTCCATATATTTTTCCTGACATTTACAAAGAATGTCTTCTTTTTGAAGATCTAAGAAATTCAGGGGCTAGGTCCAATTTGTTAAGATTTTCTTTTTAAATTCTTTTCATTGACATAGATATAAGTACTCTGCTAGGATGATGCACGGGAAATGGTCGGGGTAGCTCAGTTGGTAGAGCAGAGGACTGAAAATCCTCGTGTCACCAGTTCAAATCTGGTTCCTGACACGTGAATAATGTATAGGCATAGGATAGATATTCATACCTCATACAAATGAAATTAATTCATTGAGACGAGATATTCTTTACTCTCTTTTTCATTTTTCTTTTTTTCCTCTCTGTTCATACTTTTCTTATTCCAAAAGTATGTTAAAATTTCGTATAATAAGAAATTAGCTAATTAGCTAAAAGGATTCAATCAAAGATTGGAAGGATAGGAATAGAAAGGATACACAGTACAAATAAACTCCGATTCTTCTCATTTTGCATTTCTTCATTTCGTCTCTTCTGTCTTTTCTTTCAATTTTCATATTTTTTTGTCACTCTTGCTCAAGTTACTTTCTGGGGTCCCCACTAAGTGATGCGCGCGGTACAAAGTTCATGGTGCAGAATCATCCTATTGTTTCTGCTCATACGAAATGTATATTATATGATATCTTCCCGATTGGGGAATCGCAATGAGAGCCTCTTTTTCTTTTTTTTTTCTTTTAGCCCCTCCACAATACGAATGAAAGCCCAGTTACTCTGTTTCATCTAGAAGGGGAATGCCAAGATGCTCATTGATTGCTAAAAAAGGAGTTTTTTAGCAATCAATGAGCATCTTGGATTTCATAGAAATTGGGCGTAATATAGTCTTTACGTAAGGGCCAGCCTATCCAACTTTCAGGCATCAAGATACGTTTAAGGCGAGGATGATTCTCATAAGAAATTCCCAACATATCATAGGATTCCCGTTCCTGAAAATCAGCACTTCTCCAAATCCAGAAAACTGACGGGGTTTGAGGATTACTCCTGGGAGCAAATACTTTTATGCATACCTCTTCGGGTTTATCTATACCATACCGTATTTTCGTAAGGTGATACACACTAGCTAAAAATCCGCCTGGTGCTACATCATAGGCACACTGGGAGCGTAAATAATTGTAACCATATACATATGAAATGACAGCAATGGAATCCCAATCCTCGTTTTTTATTTGTAAAGTCTCTATTCCTCGGCAATCAAAGCCTAAAGATCTATGAATTAGCTCATGCTTAACTAGCCAATCAGATAAATGAACCTGCATTTTCTTCATTTCTCCCACATTTTTATTTGTATGAATATTTCATATTGAAAATGAAATTGTTAATGATTGACCCGCTGTTTCTTATTCTGCACAAATGAGCCCTGCCTGATTCACTAATTCGTAGGAAGATACTGACCTCTTGGA